AGAAAACCCTTTCGATTTATAATGATAAAATCAATCTTTTACATTTTTTTTAATCCAGTCGCGAGGTATAAATAGTAGGTATGAATCATAGTTCAAATATTTCTCGATCTATTCCATATATTCCGTGCTCCAGATAAAAAAATGAATATCCGACGAAGCAGAACTCATCTCTCTCAAGATGACAGACCCATTCTCTGTACTATCAATAGGATCAATTATAACAAGTCACACACTCATATTCCGGAAATACAGAAACAAAAGAATTTCACGGTCGAACTGCCAGAATAGACTAGAAATGAGAGTCCTAAGTAATTCATTTTGGATTGAAAAGCCAGGACTTCATGATTTTTATGGACCTAATTCATTGAAATTCCATCTAGTAAAACGGAAGAATTATAAATCTCCAAAATAATAGACAGGAATACCGCAAATAGAGCCATTGCGACCCCCATCAAAGGGGTAGTTCCCCACCCAGGAGCCACTTTCCCGTATTCTGAATTCAATGGTTTCAATAAACTCCCTGCATTAGTTCGTCTTGGACCAGATCTAGAACTATCCTCAACGGTTTGTGTAGCCATAAATCCTATTGCATTGGTTGAGATCGGTTGACTTTGTATACTATTCCGTTGTAAATAAAGGATCTTATCATAGATCCGTTATAGTTTTGAAATTTGATAATAATGGAAACAGCAACCTTAGTTGCCATCTTTATATCTGGTTTACTTGTAAGTTTTACCGGGTACGCCTTATATACCGCTTTTGGGCAACCCTCTCAACAACTACGAGATCCATTCGAGGAACACGGGGACTAAATGGAAGTAAAGTAATGAGCCTCCCAATATGGGAGGCTCATTACTTTACTTCCATTTAGATAAAGATAATGTAAGATAATGAAAAATCATTTCGCCTTTTTAGTCGGAACCTTAGGCGGCTCTCGAAAAAATATAGCGAAAAAAATTATTCCTAGAGTCGAGACTAAGAGGAATGTATAAACCAATGCTTCCATAAATTGATCGTGGTTTACAATTATAGCTTCCACACCTGTTCATTTGGGATCATCTCCCAGATTAAGAAAGGACAAGAGTCAAAAGTCAAAGAAAGGGCGGTGATTCAAATCAACATTTCTCTGGTACTCTATGTCAAAGTTAAATAATAAAAATATAATAGAGGCAAAAGATACAAGAGCAGTATTGTATCAGACGACTTGTCTCCTTGTAGTTGGATCTCCAAGTTTTTGGAATGCTCCAAATTCCACTTGAGCATCCAAATCTGGGTCAATACCAGCAAAAACATCTCTGAACAAGGTTCTAGCACCATGCCAAATGTGTCCGAAAAAGAAGAGCAAAGCAAACGAAGCATGTCCAAAAGTGAACCAACCCCTTGGGCTGCTACGAAAAACACCATCCGATTTCAAAGTAGCACGATCTAATTCAAAAATTTCACCCAATTGAGCACGTCTAGCATATTTTTTCACAGTAGCAGGATCACTATAACTGACTCCATCGAGTTCGCCGCCATAGAACTCAACAGTTACTCCTACTTGTTCGACACTATACTTAGATTCCGCCCTTCTAAAGGGAACATCGGCTCTTACAATTCCGTCTCCGTCTACCAAAACTACTGGAAATGTTTCAAAAAAAGTAGGCATACGGCGTACAAAAAGCTCACGCCCTTCTTTATCTCTAAAGATAGGATGTCCTAACCATCCAACCGCTATTCCATCCCCATTGTCCATCGAGCCCGCTCTAAATAAACCTCCTTTTGCTGGATTATTGCCAATGTAATCATAAAAAGCTAATTTTTCTGGAATTTTAGACCAAGCTTCTGATAAACTCTGATTTTCATCTAGTCCGGCACCAACCCTTCGATATATTTCTTGCTGGAAGTATCCTTGATCCCATTGATAACGAGTGGGACCAAATAATTCGATTGGGGTAGTTGCGGAGCCATACCACATCGTTCCAGCAACAACAAAAGCTGCAAAAAAGACAGCAGCGATACTACTGGAAAGGACAGTTTCAATATTACCCATACGTAATCCTTTGTATAGGCGTTGGGGGGGGCGGACACTAAGATGGAATAGGCCCGCTAATATGCCCAATGTACCTGCTGCAATATGATGAGAGGCTATTCCTCCCGGAACAAAAGGATCAAAACCCTCTACCCCCCACGCAGGATTTACAGATTGGACTTTTCCGGTTAGTCCATAAGGATCAGATACCCATATTCCAGGACCATACAAGCCTGTTACATGAAATGCACCAAACCCAAAGCAAGCTAATCCTGAAAGAAATAAATGAATTCCAAAGATCTTGGGCAAATCCAAAGAAGGTTTTCCTGTACGTTCATCACAGAATATTTCTAGATCCCAATATACCCAATGCCAGATAGCCGCCAAGAAGCACAAACCAGAAAACACAATATGTGCCCCGGCCACACCCTCGTAACTCCAAATACCCGGATTCGTTATAGTCCCTCCTGTGATACTCCAGCCGCCCCACGAATTGGTTATTCCTAAACGAGTCATGAAGGGTATAACGAACATACCCTGTCTCCACATTGGATCAAGAACGGGGTCAGAGGGATCAAAAACGGCTAATTCGTATAGAGCCATTGAACCGGCCCAACCAGCAACGAGAGCTGTATGCATTATATGTACAGAAATCAACCGACCGGGATCATTCAATACGACGGTATGAACACGATACCAAGGCAAACCCATGGAAATACCCCTTTATCAAAGAAAAATAGACACTATGTAACTTTATCGCATTGGAAAAGACTATGCTATGGACCTCTCCCTTTCAGTGGATTATTTTGGAACAAGGGTTCATATTATTGAATTCCATTTCTTTCGTTGGGAATAATGGAACAATTCTGTTCATAGGAACAAAGATAAGCAGATCTATTCTATACCCGATAAGTACCAATACGCAATGGGGGATTGGTCCCATTTTCTATGAGCGAATACGTAGATACTTGTTCATCATTCGAAGAGCCCGACCCATTTGTAATAATTTTCCCTTATTAATTTCGTCTTACTATTTGGTAATATCCAGGGATAAAAATATTACGTTTCCACATCAAAGTAAAATATAGTACTTAACCCCCTTTCTTTCAGTTGATGCCTATTGGTGTTCCAAAAGTACCTTTTCGGAGTCCTGGAGAGGAAGATGCAATTTGGGTTGACGTATAGTGCGACTTGTCAGACATATTGGGTCATATGGGATTTCCCCGTTCTCTCCCCCGATCGAGATACCCTCTGTTTCGCCCAAAAAAGATTGTTTGAACCATCAATAATTTGGAGCGTGAAATGCAATTAGATCCATTTTTGAGGGGGTCGAAATCAATATTAATATTATCAATTATCAAAATTTATGGTTGGCTTGGTTGGACCAATCCAATAAAATGAAGTATCCAGGCTCCGTTCAGAAAATACCCAATTGGTAATATATGTATGATTACCACTTGTATCATAAGTGATTACTTGATAGCATATGGGCGATCTCAAACTGCCAATCAATGAAATAATATTTTGACTACATCGCGTATTTGTTGTAAGAAAGGCACGAAATGAATTGAAAAAAGTAAAAGTGGTATTGGGAGCATTTGTCCTATATGTGCAAATTGAAATCGGGCAGATATTTACCCGGAGTAGAACATAAACCTAAAATAATTGAGGAGGCCCATTCAGGAACAAGAAAATTACATCGTAATTTGGATTCGATTTCGATGAAACAATACATCAATGAGAGGTTAATTCGATAAGTTTAGTGGATTCTTTTATTTTTTACAGAGATTCGAGCAAAAAAAATCTTTCTTAAAAAAAAATCGAAGAAAAAGCCCCTTCATTAGGAGGTAGAAAAGTCCTACTATAAAAAAAGTAAAGGAGGGTAGAATCAATACAATACATTGATTCTTTTTTTTTGAACCGTATGCATCCAAAGGCGCGTGTACGGTTCCTAAGGGATAAAATTTTGTCCTAATCAACCGACTTCATCGAGAAAGATTACTTTTTTTAGGTCAAGAAGTTGATAGCGAGATCTCAAACCAACTTATTGGCCTGATGGTATATCTCAGTATAGAGGATGAGACCAGAGATCTTTATTTGTTTATAAACTCCCCCGGCGGGTGGGTAATACCCGGAGTCGCAATTTATGATACTATGCAATTTGTGCCACCAGATGTGCATACAATATGCATGGGATTAGCCGCTTCAATGGGATCTTTCATCCTGGTCGGAGGAGAAATTACGAAACGTATAGCATTCCCTCACGCTTGGCGCCAATGAGTTTTTTGTTTGAAAGAAAAAAGAAAACTATGCCTTCGCCATATTTAATATTTTAATATAAATAAGAATTTGTAAGATAATATTTAAGTAATAATAGCATGGCACTTCGAGTTCGATATGAACAAACCATTATTGTTTTTTCAGAACATGGGATTATATATCGGGCGAGTAATATGAGACAAAGGGTATTTATGATTTGATCTTATCTATCCGGGCTTCATTTCAGCGTCACAAACTTTTATTTTTCACGCCAGAAGCCTCTTTCCAATATTTATGTTATGAAATATGAAAGAATACTCGAATGAAAAAAAAAAACAAGATCATTTTTTTTTTACTTTTTTTATTTTTATTTGATCGGATCAAAAAGAAACTTTGGGATTGCTGAATCACATATGAGATAAATCATAAATATAGAAAGCAACGGAACCATCATAGTATTTTTGAACTCCCACGAAAAGAAGGGTGGTAAATGGATCACTTAACGATTTGGGTCTGATGGATCCTATTTCGTTTTTTGCTCAACGAACGTAAAAAGTCCATTGTGGAGCCGTATGCAATGCACAAAAAATGCCTGTACGGTTGTTCAATTATATATATATACTTATTTTTTCTTGTTATTCTTTAATCTTTTTGCCTAGTCCAATCAATCGTACGAGATCGCGGAAACATTCATTATGTTATATCATCAGGGTAATGATCCATCAACCTGCGAGTTCTTTTTATGAGGCACAAACAGGAGAATTTGTCCTAGAAGCGGAAGAACTTCTGAAACTACGCGAAACCCTCACAAGGGTTTATGTACAAAGAACGGGTAACCCCTTATGGGTTGTATCCGAAGACATGGAAAGGGACGTTTTTATGTCAGCAACAGAAGCCCAAGCTCATGGAATTGTTGATCTGGTAGCGATCGAAAATGCCGGGGATTTCACGTAAATCTGCGATTCCATCCATTTCGAACCATAATTTGGATGAATCTAAATTGAATATTTTATCTGCGTAAAGGTAAAGTAAAAAAAAAAAAAAAGAAAATAGAAAGAATTCATAATCATCTGGTTAGGATTGATCTAAACCAGCCCATTTTCTATACCATTAAGTATGCCAACTATTAAACAACTTATTAGAAACACAAGACAGCCAATAAAAAATGTAACAAAATCCCCCGCTCTTCGGGGATGTCCTCAGCGTCGAGGAACATGTACTCGGGTGTATGTGCGACCCGTTCAGATCATGAGCCGGAACAAAATAAAGTACAATTTTTTCCAGTATCAATGACCAGTACCAATGAATAGGATAGAAGAATTCCAATCAATATAGAAAAAAACCTCCATTGCGTATCAAATTTATGGTTTCTATTGGTGCAAATCCAATCACCTCAATTGGAGATGAAAAGCAATTCCCCAGTGGTAGCAAATGGTTATCCATTAAGCGGGGGAAATCATATTTAAGAAGCAAAAGAATTAGGCTCCTACTCTTGCAAGAACGGACTATACAGGGTCAGCTACCTAGCCAACCTTTGTAATTAAATACCGTTACTGTATGGGTAGATCTCATTGTGAAAAGACTTATTACTGTACAATTCATGGGTAGAGTCAAAGAATGTGAACTGTACAAGTTACTAATAACATTGATTAATGGTGGAAGGGGCTCCGGTGTATAGAGAGGACCTCACCGTTTAAGAAGTAGCCATAGAAACGATGGAACCCACTATTTATTTATCCATTTACCTTTACTATTTATTGATACTTTATACTATACTCAACTTGAGTTACAATTTAGTATTTTTTTTGTTGATACCTAGTATCAATACAATTTCTTATTTCGAGGTTAAATGCCTGGAAAAATGGTGGTTGGGAAGGTCATAGTAGCAAAAGCCATTGGAATTTTTTTTTATACATTGGAAGAATCCGTTTTGTTATTAATAGACCAGGAAAGGGAAAAAGAATAACTGAAAGAAAATAAATCAATTAGTTATTCATCAAAGTTTAATTTGATTCAATGACCAGAATTAGACGAGGGTATATAGCTCGGAGACGTAGAATAAAAATTCGTTTATTTGCATCAACCTTTCGAGGGACTCATTCACGACTTACTCGAAATACTATTCAACAGAAAATGAGAGCCTTGAGTTCTGCTCATCGGGATAGGGGCAGGCAAAAGAGAAATTTTCGTCGTTTGTGGATTACTCGGATAAATGCAGCAATTCGTGAGATTGGGGTATCCTATAGTTATAGCAGATCCATACATGATCTGTATAAGAGACAGTTGCTTCTTAATCGTAAAATACTTGCACAAATAGCCATATCAAATACAAATTGTCTTTACATGATTTCCAATCAGATCCTTAAATAAGAAGATTAGAAGGAATCCACCGTAATGATTTAAGTGGGGCCCCGGAGAATGAGCTCCGGGAAGGTAGAGTAGAAATTAATATAAATAAGAGAAATATAGTAAAAATGAATCAACACATTAAAAAAAAAAGCCATTTTTTCTTATGATGTGACAATCCAATCGGGGTTCTCCAATTTTTCGAACAAAATATAAATCTGAGTTGGGGTTCATATTGAAATTTTGATTCAATTGCAATTGAGGAATAGCCTATCTATTTATTTCTAATTCGAGGACCCGTGGTTCTAGGAGTCGATTCAGTTCTCTCAAATTGTTTCTCGTTATTAAGAAAGGGTAACAAAGATAAAATACGAGCTTGCTTTATAGCAATAGTAATTAATCGTTGTTGTTTCAAAGTCAATCTATTCACTCGTCTAGATAATATTTTTCCTTGTTCACTAATAAATCGACTAATTAAACTCATGTTTCTATAATCAATTCGATCCCCCGATCCAATTGGGGGCAAACGCCTACGAAAAGATCGCTTGGATTTAAGAAAAAGTCGCTTGGATTTATCCATGGTTTATTCCTTATCTTTTAAATCGTATTTCTTAATTCGAATTTCATTTGCGATCCTACCAAAATAGGATGAAATAGGATTGGGTTGTTTTATTTTGATAATTTATTATTAAATTTTTATATTAATATTTTATTATTATGTAATTTATTGCTGTTCCTTGGAGGGGTTACAAACGCGTTACATTTTATCTATTTCTTTATCTCCCCATGAATCGTATGCTTGTAACAATAGGGACAAAATTTTCTCAATTCCAATCGACTAGGCGTATTGTGTCGATTCTTTTGAGTAATATATCTGGAAATGCCCCGCGATTCCTTATTAATATCGTTTCGGACACAACTGTTACATTCCAAAATAACCTTTACTCTGACATTTTTACCCTTGGCCATAAACCCCCTTTTTTTTTATTCACCCAACTCTTCTATTTTCGAAACGAAGAAGAAAAAAAGAAGTTGCTGACTCGAAACCCAATTATTAAATATTTCATTGCAATCAAATCAATAGAGAATATAAGTAATACGATGATTTCTAACTATCCATTAGTTATAGTATTTCATTTAAGTATCCTGTATGCGTTTGTTGTCCGCGACCTTTATTATTTACTTTACATTTTTGTTCTCCCTCTATTAATTCAGCGTGAACCTGAGTTTCGTTGCGGATGAATCTTTTTTGATTCTTTCTCTTTCCTTCTTTTTTATCCTAAAAAACTGAAAGAAAGAACAAAACAAAAAGGGTTAGTCACAGATAATTTTTTCTATCTATAATCTTCTTCATCCCCAACTAGAATGAAAAAAAGGGGAATGTTAACGCATCTGGGAATAAACGATTAATCTCTATCAATAGGCCTGCTAAAGACCCGAACCATAGAGTGCTTAACACAGGTGCCACGGAGAGATATGTTTTTAAATCTCGCATTGAAAATCCTCCTTTTTTATTGTAATACATATATGATCAGATACACATGTCGTTGTTGATGATATTTTACTTTCTTTACAACAGAAAAAAGTGTCCACTCACTTTATTTTCTGAACATTACCGATTTTTATATTTCTATTTTTTATTATATTATATTGTTAATTATATTATATCTATTTGATCGATTTGATTCTTTTTTCTTTTATTATATGTTATATTGTTATATAAGACGAAAAAGAAATGACAAGAGCAATTGTATATCAATGGGAGAAATCACGATGTGGAAAACAAGATGGGGATTCTCTACAATGACACTATAGGCCAATTGAAAGGGATGTAGCGCAGCTTGGTAGCGCGTTTGTTTTGGGTACAAAATGTCACGGGTTCAAATCCTGTCATCCCTATCTATTACTTCTCCCATGTGCAGTAATGAAGGATCCATTGAGATCAATAAAAATTAGACATACATAACATAATGCTTTATGATACTATATGTATCCAAAGTGGGGGTTACAAATAAAATTCTTTTATTTACATACAGCCCTTTATATTGGGATAAGAAAGAAAGCGCTCTTAGTTCAGTTCGGTAGAACGCGGGTCTCCAAAACCCGATGTCGTAGGTTCAAATCCTACAGAGCGTGCTTCTGTTCTTCTTGGGTCGAATTACAAGTAAATAACTTGACTAACTAGAGCAGCAACCCTAATTTGACCTCCTCCTTTCTTTAATCCGCAGGAGGTCAATAAAAAAAAGAGATGTTATTTAAAAAGAGATGAGCTCTTACTTAATCAAAGGTCCAACTGATCGCCGCGTCTGTATTGCAAATACGCAGTTACGAATAATCCAGCCAAAGTAATAGGAATTAGGCCTAACACGATTCCAAATAGTAAAACTTCAATCATTTTTTTATTTTTTTTGAAAAGGTAGGTAAAAAAAAAGGGGGGGAAATATCTATCTCTAAATAGTAATCCAAATCGCCCACGAATCTCAATAATCAAGAATTACAATTCACATGGGAAGGAACTATGGACTACCTGGATATCTCACAAAAACATTTTTATGAATTGTTCATTCAATCAATTTCAAATAAGACGTATCTTGCTCAGACCAATAAATAGAGCTGAGGTTATAGTTAAAGCCGCCAGTAGAAAACCGAAATAACTAGTTATAGTAGGCATGAAGGAACTAAATGGGATACGTTCTATTTATACATATGTTTAGTTATGAAACACTTACCTAAGTTTCTTATCTTGAAAAATATAAGATAATAAAAAGACCAATTGACAAAATGAGTCCCAATTGAATTGAAAGCTTTTGATTTCATTTATCATTCATTTCATTATAGACAGCACAAACAATAGTGACAGAAATCAAAAAAAAATTATCCTCTTTGACATCTATTCATCCTACGATTCTGACTCAACCGATTTCTCGAGCAACTCTTGAATAAAGTATCTTGAATAAAGGAATGTCAAAATAACATGGAACTTCATTTCTAAATTAAAAATGAAACTCTCTTTAAATTAAATGAAATCCTATTTTCAATCATTTATATTTTCAATAAAAATATTATAATTTATAATATAGGGTCATTACTAAAATTACTAATATATATTAGTAATTTGGATCTTTTCTTTTTCAATTGTATTTATTCCATTTTTTTGATATTTTGTTTGGAACAAGAGCCTTATAACATAACACCCTTTTTTTTACTTTTATTTTAACTCGTTATTAGTTATTATTTATTTAGTATTATTATTTATTTAGTATTATTATTTATTTAGTATTAATTAGTATGCTCATCAATTGACATAATATATTGAATGAGAAGAAAAAAGTTATTGCATGATAGAATAGATAGTAGATAACTTTCCAAAATCAAACCTTTATT